GGTTTTCTTTGTTGACATAAGATCTAATTGTATAAAGAATCAAAAGTCGCAGAAAATCGAAAATCCGCCCCTTTTTCTATATTCCTGATTATTGATAAATAAGCCTTTATCAACAAGATAAAAGATGAAATTCTTATTTTCGTGAAATTAGGCAAATAAAAAAAAATATCTTCTTCTCGTCATATATAATTAAAATCTATAAAATATAGAATTTTTTATCTTTCTATATCTTACGATAATCCTATTTTGACTAAGAATCCCTGCTGGATGGGATTCTAACAAACCCTTCAATATAAATAGAATCTAATTCGTTTTTAAGAAACTTTTTGCTTAGTAAATGAAATTCGAAGACAAGAGTAAAAAATGAAGAAATTTATATCTCATCCATATCCTTTCAAATCTTTCATGTAGAAAGACAAAAAACTACATTATATACTCACTTAGATAGACTATACTTAATAGCTATTAAGTAATAATAATTCCAATTTAGAATTATCAAATTATAATAAGATATCTTTATATATAATAAGATATCTTTATATTATAAATAATAAATATAAAATCTAAATAATAATAACAGGTACAAATAGTAAATCGAGGTACCCATTCTATGACAACTCTTAACTTTCCCTCTGTTTTGGTCCCTTTAGTAGGCCTAGTATTTCCGGCAATCGCAATGGCTTCTTTATTTCTTCATGTTCAAAAAAACAAGATTGTTTAGAGCCGATGGCACAAAATCTCATCTATTTTTTTTTTCAAAACTGACGTTTGTATCATAACACAGATATCCATTTAGCAAAATATGATATTAAGTGGCTTCCGCCGAAAAACTCTTATGTCTCCAGAAAATGCTATGTTCTAGCGATTTTCAAATAGACTCGAATCGGCGGATGGCTTAACTGTAAAGTTGGTCTATCTATATGTATGTGGCTATCTTTAGTGAGATCATACGAAGGGTATGTTATTAGTTTAGATCTAACCAATTTAATGAATTACTCCTAAAGGTTCACATCAAACTAGTGCTAGTTGATGCGAGTTACTTCGGAAACAAACGGACTAAAGTCAAATTCATTTGGGGTATTCTCTCAATTCCAAAAAAAAGCAACGGGATCAAGTATGAGTTGTCGATCAGAACATATATGGATAGAACCTATAACGGGGGCTCGAAAAACAAGTAATTTCTGCTGGGCTATTATCCTTTTTTTAGGTTCATTAGGATTCTTGTTGGTTGGAACCTCGAGTTATCTTGGTAGAAATTTGATATCTTTATTTCCGTCTCAGCAAATAGTTTTTTTTCCACAAGGAATTGTGATGTCTTTCTATGGGATCGCGGGTCTTTTTATTAGCTCCTATTTGTGGTGCACAATTTCATGGAATGTAGGTAGTGGTTATGATCGATTTGATAGAAAAGACGGAATAGTGTGTATCTTTCGTTGGGGATTTCCTGGAAAAAATCGTCGGGTCTTCCTCCGATTTCTTATAAAAGATATTCAGTCCGTCAGAATAGAAGTTAAAGAGGGTATTTATGCTCGCCGTGTCCTTTATATGGATATCAGAGGCCAGGGAGCCATTCCATTGACTCGTACTGATGAGAATTTTACTCCACGGGAAATGGAACAAAAAGCTGCTGAATTGGCCTATTTCTTGCGTGTACCAATTGAAATATTTTAAGAAATGAGCCCTGAATGCTTTCTCAGCAGGAGGGCAAAAATGCAAGAATCCTCTCTTTCTAGAACATAACTTAATTGAGGTTTCTTTAGAACATTCATGCGAGTCAAAGCAGACATATCTGGAACAAGTATAAAAAAACTCTTTTGGAGATCTTTTCTATGTATTGAAATATACACAACTCAATTCAATAAAAAAATAAGAAACAAATCGAAATATTTCATAATCAACCATTTTGAAATAAGGAAATTCCCCCCTTTTTACTTGTTGGAATTGATACTTTAGATTTAGATAGATCATATCTTGTAATTTTTTCAACGCTTCTTGTTATACTTTTTGTGCTCCTTAATGACCAAAAAATTGGTAATGATAACTAGCCAATTTCTGTCGTTTTTTGCCACTCATTTTTCACAATATTCTTCAGAAATTTCCCTCAATTATTCTATCCCTGACTACTCATAGTCAGTTAAATTTTTTCGAAATATTAGAGGTTTTGATATAATGATAGAAAAGGAGGTCTTTCGTCTCAAAATCTGATCTTTCATCTCAAAATCGGAATAATATTCATATTCGTTATTTAAAGCATATTCATTATTTAAAGTGGTTTTTCCGGGCATTCATCGAAAAGAGATATGTGCTTCGAGTTTGACTATAGGGAAACAATATTTTTTGATTATTTATTCATTCGATTTTTTCGTCTATTTCTGTATTTTTTTTCTAGATTCAAGGCCTAACCTGGAAATCACAAATAAAAAAGAGTAAATAGATTCATAGGTTCGATAACTTGTACTAGAACTGATGCGTGAGAGAAATATTAGATTACATAGAGTCGACGAATGAGATGGGTTCATTAACAATTCACAGATGAAAAAATGGCAAAAAAGAAAGCATTCACTCCTCTTTTATATCTTGCATCTATAGTATTTTTACCCTGGTGGATTTCTCTCTCATTTCAAAAAAGTCTGGAATCGTGGGTTACTAATTGGTGGAATACTAGGCAATCCGAAACTTTTTTGAATGATATTGAAGAAAAGAGTATTCTAGAAAAATTCATAGAATTAGAGGAACTCCTATTCTTAGAGGAAATGATCAAGGAATACTCGGAGACACATCTAAAAAACCTTCGTATAGGAATTCACAAAGAAACAATCCAATTAATCAAGATACACAACGAGGATCGTATTCATACGATTTTGCACTTCTCGACAAATATAATCTGTTTCATTATTCTAAGTGGTTATTCTATTTTGGGTAATAAAGAACTTGTTATTCTTAACTCTTGGACTCAGGAATTCCTATATAACTTAAGTGACACAATAAAAGCTTTTTCTCTTCTTTTATTAACTGATTTATGTATTGGATTTCATTCGCCCCATGGTTGGGAACTGATGATTGGCTTTGTCTACAAGGATTTTGGATTTGTTCATAATGATCAAATTATATCTGGCCTTGTTTCCACTTTTCCAGTCATTCTAGATACAATTTTAAAATATTGGATTTTCCGTTATTTAAATCGCGTATCTCCATCACTTGTAGTGATTTATCATTCAATGAATGACTGAAAAACGATCTACCTAATCCAATTATAATGTTTCTTACTTTGCAAATTAGAATGTTTCTTACTTTGCAGTTGTACATAAGCAAAGTATTGAACACTTTAGATTTCTACCCATCCCGGAGATTCATACTATATTCCTATATATTAATCGAGTCAAATTATTCCAGTAAATAATAAATAACAGAATCGTGGATAGGAAACTCCATTAGTGACCTACCCCAATTTATTGTAGAAATTTTCGGGATCAATGATTGGACCATGCAAACTAGAAATACTTTTTCTTGGATAACGGAACAGATTACTCGATCTATTTCCGTATCACTCATGATATATATCATAACTCGTACATCCATTTCAAATGCATATCCCATTTTTGCACAGCAGGGTTATGAAAATCCACGAGAAGCGACTGGACGTATTGTATGCGCCAATTGCCATTTAGCTAATAAACCAGTGGATATTGAGGTTCCGCAAGCGGTACTTCCCGATACTGTATTTGAAGCAGTTGTTCGCATTCCTTATGATATGCAACTGAAACAAGTTCTTGCTAATGGTAAAAAGGGGGCTTTGAATGTGGGGGCTGTTCTTATTTTACCAGAGGGTTTTGAATTAGCCCCTCCCGATCGTATTTCCCCCGAGATAAAAGAAAAGATGGGCAATCTGTCTTTTCAGAGCTATCGCCCTAATCAAAAAAATATTCTTGTCATAGGCCCTGTTCCTGGTCAGAAATATAGTGAAATCACCTTTCCTATTCTTTCCCCCGACCCCGCTACTAAGAAAGACATTCACTTCTTAAAATATCCTATATACGTAGGTGGAAACAGGGGAAGGGGCCAGATTTATCCTGACGGGAGCAAGAGTAACAATACAGTTTATAATGCTACAGCATCGGGTATAGTAAGCAAAATCCTACGAAAAGAAAAGGGGGGATACGAAATAACCATAGCGGATGCATCGGATGGACGTCAAGTGGTTGATATTATCCCTCCAGGGCCAGAACTTCTTGTTTCAGAAGGCGAATCTATCAAATTGGATCAACCGTTGACAAGTAATCCTAATGTGGGCGGATTTGGTCAGGGAGATGCAGAAATAGTACTTCAAGATCCATTACGTGTACAAGGCCTTTTGTTCTTCTTCGCATCTGTTATTTTGGCACAAATATTTTTGGTTCTTAAAAAGAAACAGTTCGAGAAGGTTCAATTGTCCGAAATGAATTTCTAAACTCGTGGATTTATCGACATCAAGTTTGTAAAAAGAACCAAATTCTTTTTAGTAATTATGATTATCTATGATAAAAAATGAAATTCTAAAAAGCCTTTTGTTTGTTTATACTCTTTTTCTACGAGATGCCGGGAATTCTTTGTACCACACTCCTAGCCATAGTATGTAGATTGTGAATAAGACTATTTGACTTGGCCCCTTCTTTCTTTTTTCTTTTTTAATCAAAATTGGGGTGATGTTATTATGTTGCTATTGTGAGATTGAAATGTCATAAAATACATTTGATTCTAATACAATTCACTTCGGCTAGATCCTATCCAAAAGTAAACGCGAAATATAACGTATAAATATAAATGAAGGGAACAAATATTTCTGGGAGGGGTTATTCGTCTTCCTAGTCTTCGACACAAGAAAAGGGTGTGAAAAATCCTTTTCTTGTGTCGAAATAATAATGATTCTTTATACTGTTCGTCAAACATTCCTAGTGTTAGTTTCAATTTTTTACAGACGTATCAGAACGTTTTTTTAGAGTTATTACGTATTTTATTTATTA